CTTCTTCCTGATACTGATTACCAAGAGGTTGAACAGAAAATAGACCGATTTGATAAAAAAACTTTTTCAACGGAAAATCGTCATTTATTTACTTTAATCAGTAAATTTGATAGAGAATCGGGATCGAGTTTAAATTGGAAGGGCCTCTCTTTATTTTCAGAAAAAGAACAAGGAAGGATTGGTTCAGAAAAAAGAGCCAAATTTTACAAATTTTTATTGAATACAATTCTAACTAGCCCTAATGGTCAAAAAACAAAACAAAAATTTGTAATAAAAGAAATCAGTAAAAAAGTCCCTAGATGGTCATACAAACTTATTACCGAATTGGAATTCCTGTCGGGCGCAGCTCATGAAGGCCTACCATTGGATTATAATATACGTTCAAGAAAAAGGGATCGTGTAATAATTTATAGGCCTACTAAACGTAGTCGCAAAGCAAGTGTCAAAAACTGGGTGTCTATTAGAGACTATTCGGAAGAATCAGATTTTCGTCGAGAATTCATCAAAGGTTCTATGCGTGTTCAAAGGCGTAAAACTTTTATTTCGAAATTGTTTCAAGCAAATGCGCATTCCCCCCTTTTTTTGGACAGAATAAAAAAATCCCCCCTTTTTTATTTTAATATCCCTGAACAGATGAAATTTTTTTTTATAAATTGGATGGGTAAAGGAGCAGAATTTAAAGATTATACAGAGGAACAAAAAAAAAGACAAAAGGAAGAAGAAGAGAACAAAATAAAGGAAAAAACGTGGATAAAAATCGCAGAAGCCTGGGATTTTGTTCCATATCCACAAGCAACAAGAAGTTTAATTTTAAGAATTCAATCTATTTTTAGAAAATATATTTTATTACCTTCATTGATAATAGTTAAAAATATTGGACGTATTTTATTATCTCAACCCCCTGAGTGGGCTGAGGACTTCGATGAATGGAATAGAGAAAAGCATATTATATGTACCTATAACGGTGTTCAAGTATCAGAATTCGAACTTCCCAGAAATTGGTTTAAAGATGGTATTCAGATAAAAATAGTATTTCCTTTTTATTTGAAACCTTGGCACAGATCCAAATTGAGGCCCTCTTTTTCTTCTTATAAAGATCTAAAGAAAGAACAACAAAAGTTTTCTTTTTTAACGGCTTGGGGAACGCAAACAACCCTTCCCTTTGGTTCTGTCCCCCCCAAACCTTCCTTTTTTAAGCCTATTTTTAAAGAACTTAAAAAAAAAATTCGAAAAACGAAAAATAATCATTTTCGAGTTCTAAGCGTTTTAAAAGAAAGAACAAAAAATTTTCTACAAGATTCAAAAGAACCAAAAAGGGTGGTTATAAAAAACGTTTTATTTCAGTTTATAAAAAAAATAAAAAAAGAACTCTTAAAAGTACATCCAACTCGATTTTTTATATTGAGAAAGGTGTATGAATCCGGAGAAACTAACAAAAAAAAAGATTCTAGAATTAGGAATCAGATAATTCACGACTCGTTTAGAAAAATTAAATTTACAGATAATACAAATTATTCACTGAGAGAAAAAAAAATTAAAAATCTGACTGATATAACAAGGACAATCAGAAAGAAAACAAAGAGTCTTACAAAAGAAAAAAACAGCAACGCCAAGAAAAGAAGTAGTCCTAACAAAACAAGTTATAATGGAAAAGAAAAATCACCAAAAATTTTTTGGAAAATATTAAAAATAAAAAAAAGAAGCAATCAATTAATCTATAAATTAGATTTGTTTATAAAAATTTTAATTAAACGAATATATATCGATATCTTTATATGTATCATTCATATTGCCAGAATTCCTACACAACTAGTTCTTGAATCAAGAAATTTTTGTTTTGATAAATACATTTACAATAATAAAACAAACCAAGAAATAAAAAACAAAAAACAAATTAACTTTATTTTGACTCTAAAAAGTGAACTTTACAATATTAAGAATAGTAAGAGGAATTCACATCTTTTTTTTGACTTATCCTCTTTATCACAAGCATATGTATTTTACAAATTATCACAAACCCAAGTTATTAATTTGTATAAGTTAAGATCTATTTTTGAGTATCATTATCATGGAACTCCCGTTTTTCTTAAGACTGCAATAAAAAATTATTTTGTAACACAGGGAATATTTCATTCCGAATTAAGACATACAAAACTTTCAAGTTCTGAAACGAATCAATGGAAAAACTGGTTAAGAGGTCATTATCAATACAATTTATCTCAGATTAGATGGTTTGAATTAATACCACAAAAATGGCGAACTACAATAAATGAAGGTGGTATTACCCAAAATAAAGATTTAACAAAATGTAATTCGTATGAAAAAGATCGATTACTTTATCACAAAAAACAAAAGGATTTTAAAGTATATCCATTACCAAACCAAAAAGATAATTTTCCAAAATACTATATATATAATCTTTTATCATATAAATCTATTAATTCTGGAATTAAGAAGTCCTCATATATTATTTATGGATCACCATCAGAATTAAATAACAACCAAAAAATTACTTTTAATTACAACAATTATAAACAAAATTTATTTGAAAGCCTGGAGGAAATTCCTATCAATCATTATCTAGAAAAGGGCGATATTGTGTATATGCAAAAAAATCCAGATAGAAAATATTTTGATTGGACAATTCTAAATTTTTTTCTAAGACAAAAAATAGATATTGAGGCCTGGACCAAAATGGATTATAGCAGTAATATAAATACTAAGCTTGGAAGTAAGAATTACCAAAAAATTGAGAAAATGGATAAAAACGATATTTTTTATCTGATGATTCATCAAGATTTAGAAATAAATCCAATCAATGACAAGAAATTCTTTTTTGATTGGATGGAAATGAATGAAGAAATCCTAAACCCAATATCGATAAATCTGAAACTTCCGTTCTTCCCAGAATTTGTGCCACTTTCTAATGTATACAAAATAAAACCATGGATTATACCAAGCAAATTACTTCTTTTAAATTTAAATAAAAAGAAAAACATCAATGAAAAGAAAAAATTCCATTTTTTTAGACCATCGAATGAAAAAAGATATTCTGAATTAATGAATCGAAATCAAGAAGAAAAAGAACCCGCGGGCCGAAGAGGCCTTGGATCATATTCACAAAACCAAGATAAAATGAAAAAACAATATAAGATCCGGAATAAGATGAGACCAGAAATGATTTTCTTACGGAAACACTATTTGCTTTTTCAATGGATAATAGACGATGGTTTAATTCCGAATTTAACTGAAAGAATGATCAATAATATCAAGATATATTGTTACTTGCTTGGACTGATAAATCCAAGAGATACTACTATATCGTCTATTCAAAGGAAAGAAATAAATCTGGATATAATGGTGATTCGAAAAAAATTGACTCCTATAGAATTGAATAAAAAGGGGATATTTTTTATCGATCCCATTCGTTTGTCTGTAAAAAACGACGGATACTTTATTATATATCAAACCGTAGGTATATCGTTGGTTCATAAAAGTAAGTACCAAACTCCTCAAAGATATCGAGAACAAAGATATATCAATAAAAATAAATTGGATGAATTTCTCCCAAGATATCAAATAATAATTCGAAAGAGAGACAAAAAACATTATGATTTTATCGTTCCTGAAAAGATTTTATCATCTAGACGTCGTAGAGAATTGAGAATTCTAATTTCTTTCAACTCAAAGAATATAAATAGTGTGGATAAAAATCGAGTATTTTGTAACAAAAAGAACATAAAAAACAGGAATCCTTTTTTGGATCAAAAAAAGCATCTTGATAGAGATAAAAACGAATTAATTAAATTAAAGTTATTTATTTGGCCTAATTATCGATTAGAAGACTTAGCTTGTATGAATAGATATTGGTTTAATACCAATAATGGAAGCTGTTTTAGTTTGTTAAGAATATATCCACAATTAAAAATTGGTTGATGGTACATTTTTCCTATATATTCTGTACCATATAGAAAAGCAAACAGATGCACATATGCCCTGTCTTACGTCCCAGTCTAATATTAGATCTTTTTTATTTAATACTAAGTCAATGACGTATCAATTTGTTTGGATAAAATCTATAAAATAAACGAATATATGGAATAGTCCGAATTTTAGGTCTAAATTATTTGACGTTGTAAGTGTAAAAACGTACCATCTACTTTTTTATCCCTGTCCAACTAAAATTAAAATTCTTGTGTATACTAATTACTACATTAAAATGACTAATATTATTATTACTGATCAAATAAAATATTTTATATATAAATTAAAGGGTAGAAGGAGCTTTTTTTATGATAAAAAATCCATTCAGTGCAATTTTTTTGAAAGAGGAAAACGAAGACAACAAGGGGTCTGTTGAATTTCAAGTAGTGAGTTTCACCAATAGGATACGGAGACTTACTTCACATTTGGAATTGCACAAAAAAGACTATTTATCTCAGAGAGGTCTGCGTAAAATTCTAGGAAAACGTCAACGGCTGCTCGCCTATTTGTCAAAAAAAAATAGAGTACGTTATAAAGAATTAATCGGACAGTTGGAGATTCGAGAAACAAAAAATCATTAATTGGAAGAGTCATTTTGAATTTTCGCTTAAATTTTGATGAACCTCTTTTCGCTTTCAGCAATTCATGGAAGAATGAATCGGGAAAAAACCTATGACTGCACCAGTTACACGAAATGACCTTATGATAGTCAATATGGGCCCTCAGCACCCATCAATGCACGGTGTTCTTCGACTCATTGTTACTCTAGATGGTGAAGATGTTATTGACTGTGAACCGATATTGGGTTATTTACATAGAGGAATGGAAAAAATTGCGGAAAACCGAACAATTATACAATATTTACCTTATGTAACACGTTGGGATTATTTAGCTACTATGTTCACTGAAGCAATAACTGTAAATGCACCAGAGCAGTTAGGCAATATTCAAGTGCCTAAAAGGGCCAGCTATATCAGAGTCATTATGTTAGAGTTAAGTCGTATAGCTTCGCATTTGTTATGGCTTGGCCCTTTTATGGCAGATATTGGCGCACAGACCCCCTTCTTCTATATTTTTCGAGAAAGAGAATTGATATATGACCTATTCGAAGCTGCTACCGGTATGCGAATGATGCATAATTATTTTCGTATTGGAGGAGTCGCTGCTGATTTACCTTATGGCTGGGTAGATAAATGTTTGGATTTTTGTGATTATTTTTTAACAAGAGTTACTGAATATCAAAGGCTTATTACACGGAATCCTATTTTTTTAGAGCGAGTTGAGGGAGTAGGCATTATTGGCGGAGAGGAGGCAATAAATTGGGGTTTATCGGGACCAATGCTACGAGCTTCCGGAATACAATGGGATCTTCGAAAGGTTGATCATTATGAGTCTTACGATGAATTTGATTGGGGAGTTCAATGGCAAAAGGAAGGGGATTCATTAGCTCGTTATTTAGTACGAATCGGTGAAATGACAGAATCAATAAAAATTATTCAACAGGCTATAGAAGGAATTCCGGGGGGGCCCTATGAGAATTTAGAAATCCGGCGCTTTGATAAAGTATGGGATCCCGAATGGAATGATTTTGACTATCGATTTATCAGTAAAAAACCTTCTCCTACTTTTGAATTGTCAAAACAAGAACTTTATGTGAGAGTCGAAGCCCCAAAAGGAGAATTAGGAATTTTTCTGATAGGAGATAAGGGTGTTTTTCCTTGGAGATGGAAAATCCGACCACCGGGTTTTATCAATTTGCAAATCCTTCCTCAATTAGTTAAAAGAATGAAATTGGCTGATATTATGACAATACTAGGTAGCATAGATATCATTATGGGAGAAGTTGATCGTTAAAATGATAATAGATACAACAGAAGTACAAGCTATCAATTCTTTTTTTAGATTGGAATCCTTAAAAGAGGTATATGAGATCATATGGATGCTTGTCCCTATTTTTACTCCTGTATTAGGAATCACAATAGGTGTACTAGTAATTGTTTGGTTAGAAAGAGAAATATCTGCGGGGATACAACAACGTATTGGCCCTGAATACGCCGGGCCTTTGGGAATTCTTCAAGCTTTAGCAGATGGTACAAAATTACTTTTCAAAGAGAATCTTCTTCCATCAAGAGGAGATACTCGTTTATTCAGTATCGGACCATCCATAGCAGTCACATCAATTCTACTAAGTTCTTTAGTAATTCCTTTTGGATATCGCCTTGTTCTAGCCGATTTAAGTATTGGTGTTTTTTTATGGATTGCCATTTCAAGTATTGCTCCCGTGGGCCTTCTTATGTCAGGTTATGGATCAAATAATAAATATTCCTTTTTAGGTGGTTTACGGGCTGCTGCTCAATCAATTAGTTATGAAATACCATTAACTCTATGTGTGTTATCAATATCTCTACGTGTGATTCGTTAAGACATAAAAATTCCTCTATGTCTTTTCTTTCTAGGAAGGAAATTTCATGAGTTGAATATACATTTTTATTTTTTATTCATCATTCGGGTTGATGAACTAAACCAGATAGTTATATGAGTGAAAAAAACAGTTTCTTACTTTGCAGTAAAAAGATTCAGTCTCATTTCCTATGTACAAGTGTTAAGTGAAAGTAAACATAAGCATTATATACTATTTACCCCAAGATTGAGTGATTAGTCATCATGACTTGAAGCGGGTTCAAAAGGAACAACTATCTAGGGATTTTAATAGCTATTAACAGACATGTATTACCCTAATGAGCGGGGTCCTTTTGACCAAAAAAAGTGGATAGTTAGGAACACCAAGGTACACAAAGGATTCGTAATAGAGATTATGTAAGTTATTCAACAGGAATTTCTGTTCATACTGCATAGCATAAAAGGGATTCTAATTGGGGCTTTATGTTGGTAGAAATGATGAAGGAGTACTCCCCACGATTCCGATCCAGAGTATTTTCCTATCCAGCGATTAAGTAAATAACTATCAAGAACGAAGTAATCCTTTACTTAAAGTACCTTTTTATGAGAAAGGAGAATAGGAACAAAAAAATAAACTCGAAAGAATTAAATTGCACTACAAAAAAGATCTTTTTTAGAGAGATAGAATTCTTGTAATGTTTCGTGAACTAATGCAATGTATCGTTTTTTTCGTAATCAAAAATGCTAGGTTGAACTATTTATTGAGATTTCTACAAAAAACTTTTTATTTAAAGGTTAAGTTATTACTCAACAAAAAATTTTAAATTTTTAAAAGATAAGATCAATTCAGAAGCACTTTATAATAAAAAATAATATATAGCAGACAGAATTACATTGTCTAATTGGGGACCTTGTGATAGATTTGAATTCTATCCTACAAAACATATCAAGATAAAAAATAGCAAACGGGTCTTAGATTTATTTGTGACCTTTGAGGAGCCGTATGAGGTGACAATCTCATGTACGGTTCTGTAATAGCGTTGCGAACAGTAATGTTATCGTCGACTATAATTATCTAACAGTTCAAGTACAGTTGATATAGTTGAAGCGCAGTCA